AGCGATTTCTGTTCGTGTTTCAATTTCATTGATTGGACTTGGGCTTGGGGAGAGAGATGGAGCAGCGGAATCAGATGGTCAGAAGGGTCCAAAGAGCTCAAAAAACCTTGCGACTGCTGGTTTCGGTAGTGGCGCCCGCTCCTTAGCCGATAGCTGCTTCGTCGCCTGGAGCTGCGAATAGAAGATACGAATTTTTAGCCTTTAAGGCATAATCACTCTTAGCGGCGTTGGTTCGTGGCACCATTCATTCCTACCTCAAGCAGATTCCTTTTCGAAAGAACCATTCTCCGCCAAAAATACAAGTTGGTTGGCCCTTCCAGGCACGCCTTCAACGGAAGAAAGAGTGTAAAATGAACATTGGGGACCATATCCATCACTCGATAGAGCAGCAGCGGTAGAAGGTGTTGATTCCGTTGGAGTTCCAGCAGAACGATTCAATCCAATTGCAGATTCTACGCCTCTTGGGAGCGGCCAGCCCTAGCCCTTCGATAGACAGATTAAAATGGGGATGGAATAGAGCTTGTTAGCGGATAGCCTTAAGGAATTGATGGATTGGAAGATTCGACTCACCCACCTGGACTCCCCTTTCTTCAGATCGATCCTTTGCACTCGCCCCAAATCGCCTTTTGAACGAAGGAGATAGGAGTCCGTTAGCTGCCTTTGATCCGATAGATGGAAGAGTGCTTTCTGTCGGAGTTTGCCCTGTTGGTTCAGAGCTCTCTGGAGGATCTTGATTCATGGAATAACACTCAATGTCAACTAGTCTCCAGATAGAAGTTCGCCGATGAAGGATTCACTGATACAAGTCCTCTTGTCCCTCCCTCCCCGGGTTTATTTAGATAATCAATGAACTGATCCACTAGCAGATAGCAGCCTTGGATCATCTCCGACTCACTTTCCTTTCTACACCTCTAGCTGCCTTAGCACCTGATATCTTTCATACATATGGAATATCTTTGGTTGGAACAACTTCTCAACTTGTCCCTCCGACTGATGGTTTGGGTAGGATAGTTTGCCCCACTGGCCTCCGTCCAGCAACAGCCAGGGATTTACTTGTAAAAAGAGATAGAAAGTCTTCCGGTTCTAGAGACCAGGAAGTGGGGATATTTTGATGTTGATTCGTATATAATGGATGGGAAGACTCTTTCGGAGAGATAGATTCACCAGCCTGTCAAGTGGAGCCTTCGGAACTTGACTCCACAGGGGATAAAGGATTGAAAGTAACGGATAGAAGGTTTGCACCCGCACCGGAACGCCTTGAATCACTCACAGTCTATACTATGTCGCGAGTTTAGCTAACATACGGTTTTTGCTCCAAAAGCCGGCTACCGGGCCGTCCTTGCCTGATCTCTTTCTCCTCCTGGATACCTAGAGAACCTCAAAAAAGCTTATGTCTTAAGAGGGTTCTCTAGGCTTGTATCCAGTATGGAGCCTACGTCGAAGTATAAGTCATGGCAGCCTCCGACTGTTCCTGTTCCCTGTTGTTTGTAGCAGGGACGCGGTGGACCTCTCACTATAGCCTATCTCTTTGGATTAGGTCCGTGTCCACCGCGCCAGGTAACCTAACACGGAATCAGGCCAGCTATTTCGACCTGAACTTGCTTAGTGTCATCGGCGTGGGAGCGCATCTATCTGACTCACTCGTGTGTTCAGCATAATGGCATCGCCCGCACAATCATAGCCGGCAGTTTCTTACCCCATCCAGTCTGAATGAAAGGTAAGGCACAGAGCTTCTCCAAGCCAGACTAGTTGATAAATTAGTATCCGGCCTAGAGGTGACGACAAAGAATAGGTCACACGCCTACTGTGCTTTCTATGATCATCTACGCAATAACTCGATCTGTCTTTCAAGAGATAGTCCAGAAGGACTTCCATTTCATTAAGGACACGCAGGCGGCTTGGAGGAGAAGGCCCGAGCGAGTAGGAGCAGGAGACAAGTAAAAAATGGGGGCCTCCATAGTTTTTTGGCGCTTGGCCAACTAGTGGCCCCTCAGCCACTGGGGGAATTCCCAAACGGTCCTCTTCATCTTTGGATGCAGAGGTTACCTCCCCCTGAAAAAGAAAAGCTGCGAACAGCTCCTCCGAATTACACTGCGGAGAGTGGCACCTTGGAGGTGCTTCAACTCCACAGACGTTTTCGGAGCTGCCCAGGCCTTCATCGAAGGGGTTTAACGCCCAGTCCTCAAAAAAGGCCCCGTGGGCCTCCCACTCATCTGGAGCGGGCGAATATGTTATTCGCGTGGGCGAATAAAAAAATGGCCTGGAATGGCTTTAAATTATCAACTGGAACAAAACTGCCCTTCAAAATGGCATGAACTAATTGAAATGTTTTCTCCTCTTCCTGTTCTATTAATCAAAATGGTTTTGCGCTAGCGCGCGGGGCTTAGTCAAGTCAAGGCGCGCTAGCGACTCTTCTTCTGCGAGACTCCATCCAAATCCGCCACTCGTTGGTTGGTGTTCCATTCTGTTCTTTGAGACTATGCCTTCCATTCCATTCTTCGTCTCCCTAGTCGCAGTCTTCTTGCTGGCCTCAACCCAACATGCATTTTAGAGTGCCGTGCCGGGGCGATAGGCGCGCCGCAGTCACGCATTCGAGCAAGAGCCTTTGCCTTTCTTCGCTATGTAAATAGAGGGCCGGAATAAGTGCCAGACCCTCAACAAAAGAATGGATTAAGGTGATAGAGTGTTATCAGGAGACGCTAGGCTTCGGAATTGAAATTCTCTTTTTTTTTTTTTTTCGTAACGCTCATCAAGTTCTTGTTTGATCTGCCGCTGTTAGAACACCACAATATTCGTCCTTTTGGGGTTAATGCTCTCAATGGTGAATCGATCATTCGCTATCCTTTGAGTTATGAAAGGACGGAATGGAAGAAAAGTAATGAAACCTGCGATGGCTACTGAATAACCTCCTTTGACTTTATCAATAATAAAGCCTTTGACCTTTGTATTCGTTCGCCAAATCTTGTTCAGTTCCATCCAAGCTCGGTTTTGTCTGAATCTTCGTGGAAGAAGAAGAAGCGGTTCACCAGCCACTACATCTGTGGATCCCACCAAATCATTAAACCTGGCGGCTGCTCGCTCTTTGATCAGTGATTCACCGGCCACTAGATCGATGAAGAATCTCTCCAAAGTCTGCTTTTTGATCAGTGATTCACCAGCCACTACATCCAGGGATCCCACCTTATTCTCAAACCTGGTGGCTCGGTTGATTGGCACTCCTGTAGGCTCATCTTGCATACAAATTCTGGGGGTCCCAGGTCCTGCATCCACCAAGAACATTTCTTCCCTTAAGCGTAAAACTGCAGATTGTGAGGCGTTTCCACTACATAAGAAAAAACTGGAATTAGATCTTGGAAATGATCGACTCAAATAGATGCTCATCATAAGCTTTTTTTGTATTCCTCCTCTTCCTATTGATCAGAAGCATCCAGCAGCGCCACGCCAGTAGAAAGAGTTAAGCTACTAAGCAAAGCTGCTGTTGGGGAACTCGGTAGAAGCGATTTGCCGCTTCCGCCTCTCTAGGCTTCACAAGAGCTCCCCCTATATAGAATGAAAAATTCGCCTTCTCCCCCCTCCACTATAAGAAATCCGAAAGGAATGGAAAATTCCGAAGGATTACCCTTTAGTTTGAGCAGGGGACTCCGAGTCCTGTGTTGACAAAGATCAGATAGGCACTCTCTAGAGTCCTCGATCTCTTCCTGAATATTGATCAACGTTCTATCGATATTCAGGAATTGCCCACGCGACCCCTCATCCATTAGTGCATCCATTAAGTAAGAAATGCTGTATTGTATTCAGAACCTCGTAAATCAAAGCCCAGTTGGGCAAAGAGGAGCTGTGAAATCATTTGTCTTTCTTCCTTTTAGCTCCCTGCCTTAAGTTAAGAAACCTACGCAGTGCTTCGTCGTAGGCTCCAGGTGTGGCTGCTCTTTGAAGTTCCTCGTAGACAAACCTGACTACGTCAGGGTCCTCCTCGTAGGACAAGTAATGGGCCATCCTCAGAAGGCATAAGCGGCCCCGGATAACCGGAAATATGGTCCGAAGAATCTCGATAGTAGTTCCATGAACAATCCTTTGCGGGATTGGGTTCGTTTGATAGTGGAAATGCCATAAAGCGCGAACCAACATCCGTGATACGAAAACCAAAATCAGAATGAGGAAGAAAAAGATATCGTGATGTAAGTCCATTATTCCTTGCATCATAGGTGTTGCTGCGTCTTGAGATCCTAATTGCCATGGTTCCGCAGCATCACAAGGAGCGATTGTGAGGAATAGCCATTCTAGAACAATCATTTGGTTTGGTTCATTCTTTGACTGCTCTGCTCCCGAAAGATAAAATCGAGAGACTTGTTCTTGCCCGAGCGTGGCGTGCCCCACAAAAGCCTGATGGGAGAATAGAATGCAATGCATTCTTTTCGATACAGTACGGTACACTGAACACCAACCCAATCTCGATGATAAAAAGAAAACTACAAGCAACTACATCAACAACCTCTATTCCTGACGTGAATGGCCGCTTTCAGTTAGTTATAGTGTTCTAACTATATAAACAAATATAACAAGCGTGCGATACGCAGCATCAACCAACGATAAATTGTTTGCAATGGCTGAAGGAGAATGAGTTCTGGAGTCAACAAGCTTTCTCCTCTTTTGAACCCTTTCAAGCCCCAAATCCTTGTCCGTGTCCGGTTCCTTAGTTGACGCCAGCCCTCTCCCCTAACTAGCTTTATTTGTAGTTAGGAAGCGGAAGCTCACTCGCTTTAGTAGTTAAGGCGAACGAACACAGAAAGCATAACATAAGTTAGCGTGGTTTTTTCTTTAAGAAGGAGAGAAGAGAGAGGCAGAAAGTAGCCTCGAGTGATATCAGGCCGAGAAACATTGGGTTTGTGTGCAGCCTTACGAGAAGAAGGCGAACTTTCTTTTCATGTATCCATCTTGAACGCAACACCTATCCTGCCTGATCAATGTCATTCTCATCCTCAATATCATGCTGGCTGCTTTCTAATTTCTGCGCCCGGACCGGAAGTCTCGCAAGCAAGATAGATCACCAACGAGGAATCGCGTATATATAACAAAGAAGAACTTTCCCCCTCTATGGAACAGGATAGTCAGTCGAATGTTGGCTTCCGTACGACGGGTCTTTAGTTCACTGTCTGTTTCCTAAAAAAGTGGGACTAGCAGTTGTATGTCCTATAACAGAAAATACCTAAAACAACAGCACCCCAATTCAATAAGCCCCGCTCACTAAGGGGCCCCTCCCCTTTCTTAGTTGGGGTTGGGTTGGGTTGGAATCAAGGACACGTAATGCTATGAAAGAATTTATTAAGTATAGTCAAGCCCCTTGACTCTATCAGTTTGAAAAGTATGGAATTCTCTCCACTTGCCAACACTTGCCCGCTTACTACATAGGCTAGCGTTGGTGCTATTAGTGCTCTACTTGCAAACAAAAAGGGGCTTTCGACCTTTGTCGGCTGGCTTGCTTGACCGAGTTAAGGTCAAGCGATTGAAGACCGTTATAGGGTATAAGCAATTCTTTCGCAGCTGCTGGCCCTTTGCAAGAGTTGTTTCTTTTCTTTGTCCGATGGGAGGCTCCTACCAGCTAGTCCTGGAATCTCCTCACCGGATGCGGGGAATGAAGCTCAACCTGCCGTATTTCCGACCGAGGGATAACTCTCCGAGTTGGGCTGGTTGCTCAATCCGTCTTAAATCCGTAAGTAGGGCCATCTGCAGCGGATTCTTTCCGAGAAATACTAGTTGATGGCAGGTCGGGCACAAGTCAATATATAAACTCCGGTAGATACGCCAACGCTATTTCTCAGTTCCACTTTAAGGGGTCTCGTCCATCTCTCGCCCATCTATCTCCGGATGCAAGCATTGATCATTTGAAGAATGGTGTGGTGCAGTTATCATACCTCTTAGGAGGCACTATCTCAAGAAAGCCGAGTCCAGCAAGCCCAAGTCTTCGAAGCCCCATCATGGCAAAGGTGGGGGAGAGAAGAAGAGTGACTCAAAGGAGGACTCTAGGAAGTCGTTCCATGGCAAAGGCAAGGCCACCTGGAGTGCTGGGTGCTTCATCTGCGGAGCCGTTGGGCACCGGGCCATGGACTGCCCTAAGAGGAAGGCTCTCAATGCACTTCTGAAGACCGAAGAGGCGAAGGAAGCCGCTAGTGAAGAGGAGCCTGAAGAGCCTAAGATGGGTGCGCTTAGGCTACTAAACGCTGTGAAGAAGCAGCCTGCAAGTCCCAAACGGGCCACTAAGGGTCTAATGTACGTGGATGTGAGCATAAACGGCCAGCAGGCTAGGGCCCTAGTTGATACAGGAGCAACCCACTACTTCATATCCGAGGGGAAAGCCAAGCGCTTGGGGCTGAAGACGGAAAGGGACACCAGCCGCATCAAGGCCGTTAACTCTGCCGCGAAACCAATCCATGGCATTGCAAAGGGCGTGGAGCTACAAATAGGAGGATGGAAAGGGACGACTAATTTCACTGTGGCGCCCCTAGACGATTTCAAGGTCGTCTTAGGGATAGAGTTCTTGGAACCAACCAAAGCCGTCCCTATGCCATACTTGGGCACCTTAGGCATCATGGATGAAGGAACACCATGCATGATCCCAACTGTTAATGTGAAGACTAGTGTGCCCACTTTATCCGCCTTGCAGCTTGTCAAGGGAATCAAGAAGGGCGAAGAAACCTTTGTGGCTGCGCTAGTTGGGGATGAAGAAAATGGGTCAAGTGAGGAGCTACCGACTGTAATAGCAGAAGTCCTTGAAGAGTTCAAAGATGTTATGCCACCGGAGCTGCCGAAGAGACTTCCACCTAGGAGAGAGGTGGATCATCGCATTGAGCTGGAACCAGGGGCTAAGCCACCGGCAATGGCACCTTACAGGATGGCCCCACCGGAGCTAGAAGAGCTGAGGAGGCAATTGAGGGAGTTGCTGGATGCCGGATTTATTCAGCCATCAAAGGCCCCATATGGTGCACCAGTGCAGTTTCAAAAGAAGCACGATGGGAGTCTTCGACTTTGCATCGACGATAGAGCCCTCAACAAGGTAACGATCAAGAACAAGTACCCCATCCCTCTCATTGCGGATCTGTTCGATCAGCTAGGAGGAGCACGGTACTTTTCGAAGTTAGATCTTCGGTCAGGCTACTATCAGGTCGGAATCGCTGAGGGCGACGAGGCAAAGACTACTTGTGTCACCCGATATGGTGCCTTCGAGTTTCTGGTGATGCCTTTTGGCTTGACCAATGCCCCAGCAACGTTTTGCACCCTGATGAACCGGTTGTTTCACCCCTACCTGGACCGGTTTGTGGTGGTATATCTTGATGACATTGTGGTCTATAGTGGGACGCTTGAAGAGCACGTGGAGCACTTACGAGCTGTCTTCCAGATATTACGCGACAACCAGCTTTATGTCAAGAAGGAGAAGTGCTCTTTTGCTCAACAAGAAGTCTTGTTCCTTGGACATCGGATCAAGGGAGGGACCATTTGCATGGACAATGAGAAGGTGAAGGCCATAGAGGAATGGGATCCCCCATCAAAGGTATATGAGTAAAGATCTTTTCTTGGCCTGGTAAACGACTATCGTAGGTTCATCCAAGGCTTTTCGGGTCGGGCTGCACCTTTGACTAATCTCCTTAAGAAGAACCAACCATGGCATTGGACGAGAGAATGTCAAGAGGCCTTTGAGGACTTAAAGGGAGCCATCATGGCTGATCCGGTGCTGGCCTTGCCGGATCATGCTAAGCCGTTCGAGGTACATACCGATGCTTCGGACTATGCCATCGGTGGAGTTCTTATGCAAGAGGGGCACCCTTTCGCCTATGAGAGCCGTAAGCTCAATGACACCGAGCGGAAATACACAGTACAAGAAAAGGAGATGACCGCCATAGTGCACTGTCTACGCACTTGGAGACACTATCTGCTCGGGTCAAAATTCGTTGTCCGAACGGCCACCAGCTATTTCCAAACACAGAAGAAGCTCAGCCCGAAGCAAGCAAGGTGGCAAGACTTCTTGGCTGAGTTCGATATGTGTATCGAGTATAAGCCGGGACGCACGAATCTAGTGGCTGATGCGTTAAGTCGGAAAGCAGAGCTTGTGAGCTTGAAGCAACAGGAGATAACTGCTGTGAGCCAGTTTAGGAGCACCCTTTCTGATAGGATCAAGGAGGGTCTACAACATGACGCAGTAGCTAGGAGCCTACTACAAGCTGTCAAGGAGGGCAGGACTCGTCGCTTTTGGGAAAAGGATGGTCTGCTCTACACCAAGGGGAATAAGCTTTTCGTCCCAAGGTGGGATAACATACGTAGGGACTTGTTGAAGGAGTGTCACGACACTCGCTGGGCAGGACATCCCGGTCAGCACCGAACAATGGCGTTGCTTGGCGCTCGATTTTATTGGCCTCAGATGAAAGAAGACGTGGAAAGTTATGTCCAAACCTGTCTTGTGTGTCAACAAGACAAAATAGAACATAAGAGGCCAGGAGGAGAGCTAGATCCTTTGCCTATCCTCACCAGACCATGGCAAAGTGTTACTATGGATTTCATCTCTTGCTTGCCCAGGGTGGATGGGCTTGGAAGCATCATGGTGGTGGTCGATAGATTTTCAAAGTATGCCACCTTCATGGCGGCATCTGCCGACTGCACTGCGGATGAGGCCGCACGCTTGTTTATGAAGAACGTGGTCAAGTACTGGGGGCTGCCCTCGCGTCCCTTCTCTTACAAATTCTTCTATGAAAAGAAGGAATGCAGCGTGGTAAGCCGCATCGGGTGAGTGACACAGGAAAGGGGACCGCCAAATGGCGATCGAAAGTCCCTCCGTAGTATCTCATAAGACATACAGAACAAGACTTCAAATATAGGGCAACATTTAGCCAGCCCGCCTTGCGGCGAAACAGAACAAGCCAACGGACAAATAAGTACACTGCAATGCACCTTTCCTTGGTTAGCGAACCGAAGAGGCAAAGGCTATCGGACAAGGCCCCACCCGGATGGTGACCACTGCACCGCTATAGATACTATATACCACAGTCAGGGTGAGAACAACATTAGTCAGGGTAGTCACCTATGCATCGTATAATGAGACAAGCGCTCCCTCCGGAAATCAAAAGAAAAAACATAAGAAACGACTGCATGGCTTCATCAGTGGCTTAACCATAAAGAATCCAGAGCGGAATCAACGGCATAATAAAACTCGTAAGCAACATAATCGACTGCGGAATCAACAGGATCCTATGCCTTTGTTGCCCCCGCTACCGGCCACTTAAATGGGTTATTCAACGGGCAACGAGCTATCGAACTGCTCTCAGGTATGGAACTGCTCGCTTTGGCACTGTAACTGGATCAGTCAGTTAAACAATCGCTGCTGCTTTATTTTTCACGGAATCTACAACAACAAACACAGGAAAAACTTCTAGCGTAGCTACTGGCTCTGCGGGATCCGCTGGGTATCAAACTGCTTGTTTCGGTCGAGATCCAGATTCTGAGAGTAGTGATCGAGAGCCTGATTCTGACGTTCGTGAGCGTGACCCTGCGAACGGAAAGAGTGAGCCAACCGAAAACCATATACGCAATAAGCAAAGCAAGCACCAGTACTAGAGTCAGTTGTTCCAGATCGAGAACCAGCCCTAATAGCAACAGAGGCAAGGATGGCAAGAGCAAAGCAAGCAGTAGACCTAGCAGCTAATCCAGTGTTAGATCAAGACCCAGCATAAGATCCATACCTAGTCAAAAGACCAATAGGAGCATAAGTAGCTAATACGTCAGAAGCACGCACCAGTCACATACCCAGTAGTAGGACCTGCACCATAAGCTAGGGTTGCAGGAGCAGAGCAAGCCATACGTTGATCCAGTCAAAGAACCAGTAGTAGATCCATGTTTACCAACAGCATTACCAGAGCTAGTCCTTTATCCAGTTGAAGAACGAAGAACCAGTTGACTAAGTTACAGTTCCTTAAGCATAACCAGTAGAGACCACAGATCCATATCAAGCAGATACGAGGGTGACAGTACGAGTACCAACAGTAGCATATCCAAGTACAGATCCTATATTTGCAAAGGTATAAGCATAGCCAAGACCAGTATACCCACACCAGCAGTCGATCTAGCTTTTGATATTGGCAATGCTATTGAGGATGTTATTGAAGCACCACTACAACCACCAATAGCAGTTGTTAAACCAGTAGCTCTAGATCGAGAGCCGGATGCACCAGTAGTCAAGGCATAGCCGGTTGGTTTACCATCACTAGAAAGGGCAGAGGTAGCAGCTCCAGATCAACCACCAAACGTAGATTAGTTCGATCAGCAGCACCTAACAAGTAGTAAACAGTTCCGGCACTATTTGGCTTTGGCTTTGCACCTGCTGGCTTTGGTATTTCTTCATAGTCTGATGCCCATGGTAGAGATTCTCAGTTTCGTGATCAAGATCGTGATTGGTATTTTAGTGATCGAAAGGAAGAGTCTGAATTTAGGGATCGAGACCCGTACCCTTTAGCTTCCCTTCGTACGGTTATAGACCTAGAAGTAAAGGCAGGAGCATCCCTTCCATTTCGAGAGCTAGAAGCAGGAGAGCTTGTTGTTTACCCATAAGCTGCAGTGAAAGGTCCAGCATCAGTCGTTTCAGCAAGTGGTTAAGCAAGTGATTCTGTAAATGGAGCATACTTTGTTCTCGCACCCACCCCAACTAGATAGTTGCTTCGATCGGCCCAACCCCCATAGAGAGAGAGGAATATCTTCTATATACTCTTTTTCTAGTGAGGGGAGCACTTTGACACGGCTACTACGGTCACTATAGAAACACTATTTCTCTTTGAGAAGCGAGTCAAGATCTGATTCATCGGATCACAGAAGGGCTTAAGGAACTATCAGCAACAGGGATTTTCTCCGGCCTGCCGAGCGGAAAGACTCACAGTCCATCGTACTGACTTACAGGGAAAGGTATAATAACATATTTGAGCAAGCGAAGAAACAAGCAACGGAATGAGCGCCTAGCGCTCATGGAGTTGCTTGTTGGTTTTCATCATTATTTATCTAATGAATCTGTTGACGGAAAAATTTTGTTGTTCTGGAATGAACATATTTCTATCCAACCTTGGAGATTTTCGACCCAATGCTTATCTGTCTCGGCAAATTATGGTGGTCAATCGTTTATTATTTCGATCATCTATGCTAAATGTTCTCGTTCTGAAAGACTTCCTCTTTGGGATGAACTTAAAGACTATCACAGACATATGGATAAACCTTGGATTCTAGCTGGTGACTTCAATGTTGTTGGAGAGGTCAATGAAAAGCTGGGCGGGAGGTCACCTGACTTGAATGCTATCAATGACTTTAGAGACATGATTTCTTTTTGTGGCCTCATTGATGGAGGTTACACTGGCAGCAAATATACATGGTAGAATAATCAGGAAGGTAACAGATGCATCTGGGCTCGTCTCGATAGGGTTCTTTTTCACTCTGATTGGCTTCAAACGTTCTCAAACTCATCTGTGGAGCATCTCCCTCGTTTTGATTCTGATCACTCTCCACTTTTAGTCTCTTTCAAAAGCCCAGCAGACCTTCACCCTTGCATTTTCAGATTTCAACATATTTTGGTGCATCATTCGGACTTCATGGAAGTTGTCAAAAACTCTTGGAATCAGCCCATGTATGGTGAGTATAATCCAATGCTCCACTTCTTTCGCAAACTAAAAAGACTCAAAGGCCATCTGAGGGACTGGAATAAAGCCTCCTTTGGAAATATATTCCAAAACATCCATACAGCTGAAGATGATGTCTTGAGGTGTCAATACAATCTTGAATTGGGCTGGTCGGAAGATAGAAAAATCGCCCTTGAAGAGGCAAAGGCTAAACTTGAGAGATGTCTTCTCATGGAATAATCTTTCTGGAGGCAACGTTCTCCGGTGAAATGGCTTAATGAAGGTGACAAAAACACCAAGTTCTTCCACGTTTCCACTAAAGGAAAAATACGGAAAAACTACATATCCCGAATCAAAAACAGCCATGGAATTTTGACTAATAATCACGAGGAGATGGGTCAGGAAGCTGTTAATTATTTCCAGCATATTCTCTCTTCGGAAGGAGCTCCCCAAGATCTCGAGTTATTACAGGTGATTCCCAACCTTGTTAATAATGAAGACAATGAGATGTTGATTAGACTTCCGGATGTCGAAGAAGTTAAGAATACTGTTTTTGGCATGTCAATTTTGAAAGCAGGGCCCGATGGTTATTCAGGTATTTTCTTCCATAGATGCTGGGAAATTATTGAAAAGGATCTCATGGACTTGGTCACTTGTTTTTTCAACCAGGGTCAAATTCCCAGAGCTTTCAATTTCACTCTACTTGTCCTTATCCCAAAGTAAGAAGACCCAGTTTCCTTTTCTGATTTCCGTCCGATAAGCCTTTGCAACTTCATATAGTTGATCCTGACCAAAATCATTGCTAATCGGTTGAGCCTCATCTTGCCTAAGCTTATTTCTGAAGAACAAGCAGCTTTTGTGAAAGACCGAGACATCATTGAAAACGTCACTATTGCTCAGGAGCTTGTCTTGGATATTGACAGAAAGGTCCATGGTGGTAACATTATGTTCAAACTCGATATGGCGAAAGCCTACGACAGAATCGAGTAGAATTTTATCATTGATGTTCTGATTCGTTATGGTTTCTGCCCGAAATTCATTGATTTGATCAAAGGTATTCTCACAGAATAAAATTTTTCTGTTATGATCAATGGCAGTCCGTTTGGTTTCTTCAAGAATTCTAGAGGATTGCGCCAAGGTGACCCGCTCTCTCCCGCACTTTTTATACTGGCTGAAGAAGTTCTGAGTAGAGGCCTTAAATACATTTTCTCTAGCGGTTTGGTGGAGTACAACAGAGGTGGTAGAAATTTCTTACCTGTTTCCCACCTCCTATTCGCCGACGACACGCTGATTTTTCTCAATGGCAAAAAGTCCTCGGTGCAGCGTTTATTCCTCTTTCTTGAACGTTATGAAAAGGCCTCTGGGCAAGCCATAAACAGAGGTAAGAGCTCCTTCTTTGGTCCCAAGAATCTCTCTCCGAATCGTAATAACATGATCACCACGATTTCTGGCATACCCAGGAAGCAATTCCCTTGCTAATATCTGGGTATTCCTCTTTAAAAAGGAAGACTCAAAAAGGTCTACTTTGCTGAATTGACAGAACAAATTCGTTACAAGGTTGGAAATCTCACCTTTTCTTTTGTCTAGAGGCGGCAAATTGATCCTTATGAAGCATGTTTTGGCATCCATGCCTATTTATTTCCTATCCGGCATTCCGGTTCCATCAGGCGTGATGAAGACCATTGAAAACTTATTCATGGATTTTTGGTGGGGTTCGGAAGACGGAAGGAAAAAGTGCCACTGGCTTTCGTTTGATAGAATTAGCCTTCCTACGACTGAAGGAGGCCTTGGTCTTAGAAAGCTCTCGGACATTGCTACTGCATTTCGGATGAAGTTGGGTTGGAAACTCATCAGACAAACTTGTCTTTGGGCGGATTTTTTCATACACAAGTATTGCCGCAACACTCCTTTATGGCTCCTCACTGACAAACCTGGGGATTCCAAAACTTTGAAAGAGATATGTGGTCGCATCCGGGATATCATGATGGGTTCTAAATGGCTGATTGGGAATGGGCAAAAAAAAGATTTTTTGTTTCATCCCCCGCTTATTGAATTTGCTTTGGATAGACCTAATCATAGGTTAATGAAAAAGGACGTCCTCAACTCAGAAGGAGATTGGAACCTAAACTCTGTGGAGAACCTGCTCCCTCCCAATATTCTCGATTCTATTCATCAAAGTGGTTTCTACACGTCTCCTAATACAAAAGTAAAGACATGATCATCTGGAAACTTTCAAATAATGGTCGTTTCTCCATCAAAAGCTGTTGGGACATGATAAGGGATGAGGCCGGGGATAAATTCTGGGCCAAACACGTCTGGAATAACGCGGTCCCAAACAAGATTGCTGTCTTTGCTTGGAAGCTCATAAACCGTGCCTTACCTACTGATGACAGAATTCAATCCAAAGGTATCAACCTGGCGAGCAGATGTTGGTGCTGTACTAATCGAACAAATGAATCCCTACACCATCTCTTTATAGGGAGTGAAATGGCTACTGCTCTTTGGTCTTATTTTGCAACCATTTTTGAGGTCAACATTCAGCCTGACGATTCAATCTACTTCAGACTTTTGAAATGGTTCCGCCAAGTTGGTTGCAGCACTTCTATTCGTCGAGTCGAATGGGGATTCCTCCTTTCTTCATCCTGTGGGAGATCTGGCTCGAACGAAATAGAAGACGCCATGGAGAAAACCAATCCACCCACATTATGAGACTCAATAAAGTTCGTCAATGGCTAAGGGATTGCTCTCATATGTTACAGGTGCGTAGCAGGCCTCTTCTTTTGGATTCTATTATTCTCAACACTCTAAATGTTCCTATCCGCCCGATCGAAAGTAAAAGAATTATCTTGACTAAATGGTCTCGACCAAACAAAGATCATTTCAAACTCAATACGGATGGCGCATCCAGAGGTAATCCGGGCATCAGTGCGGGGGGTGGTATTGTCAGAAACCATGAAGGCAAACTGATCAGAGCCTTTGGAAAATTCTATGGGATTTGCTCCAATATCATGGCAGAAATCAGAGCTATACACGATGGGCTTGACTTATGTCACCTTCTGGAGCTACACAATATCATCGTTGAAAGTGATTGCAAGGTAATTGTGGATTTCTTCAATGGTAAAGCTAATCTGCCTTGGCCAATATGGTACTGGAAGAACAAGATTATGGAAAAAGTCTCTACACTTTCTTGTTCATTTCATCACACCTTCAGAGAGAATAACAGAGTCGCGGACGGACTAGCTAACCTCAGCTGTGATTCTTTGGCCGATTGCTATGTTGAGTCAGAGATCACACTTCCGCTCAACATAAAAGGTTTAGTTCTTATTGAGAAGACGGGTCTCCCGAACATTCGAAGATATTCTATGCCTTACTTTGCTCGATTTCCTGTTATTTGAGTATCCGGGTTACTATCCAGCAGGGGTGTAATTGTATTTGTCTTAGGATTGCTGGATTTGTACCTTGCTTTTCTCGAGGGGTAAGGCTTTTACGTCCCCCCCTTAATCCCCCTCGGGGGGAGGACAGCTCAGTTACAGCAGGACAGCCAAGCCATAGATCTAGCTGCTGATAGATGCAGCGGTTATGGAGTTGGATTAGAGCGGTCAGGCCTTACTCCATTCGCTTTGCTCATGGCGGCCTGACTTAATGCCCGTAAAAGGAACGTTCCGATAACACTTGCAACCACAAGACAAAGGCATTTTGGCATACATAATAAGGCTAACGCATTATGCCATACATATAAGCCGGCTGATAGCTGCTTACTAGCTGATACTAATAGCTGCTAATAGCGGCTGCCTAGCTCCTGTTAGCTGCTAATAGCTGCTTAAGCCAGCAAAAGGAACGTTCCGCTAACACTTGCAACCATAAGCAAAGACAGTTTGGCTAATAAGGCTAACGCACTATGCCATTAAAGCCGTAGACGTATTGACAGCCAAAGGCGTACTAAGGCATTGGCTTAAGACAGGCACTAGCTTAAGGCATTAAGGCATTAAGACATGGCTTAAGACAGGGCTTGCGGAATTAAGCCATTAAAGCCGAAGGGAGTTTGGCTAATAAGGCTAACGGACTATGCCATTAAAGACGTAGGCATATTGGCAGCCGCAGACTAAAGGAATTAAAGCCAAAGGCATTAAGGCAGGCTTTAAGGCATATAAGGCTAAGGAATATAGCTTGCCAATCTTATGATTGGCATTATAGGCGTATTAGCAACGGACTAGGAATGGTACTCTTCCCTACTCTAACCTCTAACTGAATTCGGACTAAGAGATTACACTCACTCAGCTAGCTCTTAAGATTTTATTAAGTTAGTTTAGTCATTATTACTTCCTTTAGTCGGTAAGAAAGGAAGCTCATTAGTCCTAGTCCTAATAGTCAGACAAAGCAGCAGACAGGCAGGGAAATAAGCTCAAACATGCTATTAGTCTAACAGAGCTAGTAATAAGAGCAGGTAAAGCCAAGCAAAGAGGAAGAAAAGGAAGAGGTATTTATCAACTAAGAGCCGAAAGCAAGGCAGGCAAGTCAGCTCAAACATGCACTAATGCCAAAAGCGGAAAGCCAAGACTAACTGCTAAAAGCAGAAAGCCAAGCAAGTAAGGCAGACCAAGCTACTAAGGCAGAGCAGACTAGGAAGGCTAGCTACTAAGCTCATTAAAGCAGTCAAGTCAGGCTAGCTAGTCTAGTAAGGTCAAACATGCCAGTATTAGCTGACAAAAGAACAGACAAAAAAAAGGGATCTATAACAGCTAGGCTAGTAAAAAGAAGAGAGGTATTTATCTATCACTTGAGAATCGATTAAGGCATGAAGACGTTCCTCCCCTGACTCTAAAGCCCCTTTAGGCGGGGTACCTTCGCTCCACTGACCGTAACTCACCTTCGGACTAATACGGTTCCTCTTCACCTAAGCTTCAAAAAAGTTAGGAAGTCAATTCTCTTAATTAGTTGTTTCTTAAAAGACTAGTCATAATGAAACTACTAGTAAGGAAGATTAGTACAGCAGGTTCGGACAGCTATTCCTAGTAAAGGAAGAAAGAGGCTCTCTAGCCTGAAAGCCTACCAGAAACAAGCGAGGTATTCTCCTGTACTCGCTTAAGGAAGGGGTCCATATAGCTGCTCTAGCCCGCCCTATTAAGTCAGTTCGAAGCAAGGATAGCAGCTAGTAAGACAGCTCAGTCATAATGATGCTACTAGTAAGAGAGGCAACTAGTCCAGTAAGGCAGCTAGTTAGGACAGCTATTAGCAGCTAGTAAGGCAGCCGACAGCTATTCCTAGTAAAGCAAGAAAGAGCTCTTCTCTAGCTGGATTGGCAAAGCAAGGATAGCTACTAGTAAGACAGCTCCTAAGTAGATAAGACTAAAGCTACTAGTCGGTAAGGAAGAAGGTATTAGTACGGCTATTAGTACAGTTGATTAAGGAGGTCACTGATGTAAGGAAGCTATAGTGGCTAGTCTATACGGCTAGGCTAGTAGGAAAGGGAAGCAGAAAGAGACAAGTAAAGAAGGTCTGTCTAACCGGATAGTCGAACAAGACAGTAAGTAAGGCAGAACTAGTAAGACAGAAAAGAAGAGGAATAAGGTCACTATTCATAGAGTCAAGTAAGAAAGGAAAAGAAAGGTCTTTAGTTACAGTAGTCTGCCAGCCAGTAGTACCAGTAGTCAGAAAGCCGAAAGCCGCCCTTTTAGTAACTTGGGAAGGGTATTGCCAACTATTAGCCAAGTAAGAGAGGAAAGAACAGTCTTACCGGCTGGCTAACCAGACAACTAGTCAATAGAAGAGGCCTTTGCTAGCTTGACGAAATCTTTTCCTCTTTAACATGGAGCAGTACTACTATGAATAGAGGTAGAGAACTACGAATATATAAATATTTA